AGGGGCAAAGATAAGCGCTTTTGCTACTGAGAAAGCGAACGGTCAGCGCGAAGGTTCAAGACTTAGCCGAGCGTTAGCGAAGCGGAACGAAGCGTCGGTAGCAAATCTGACAACGCAACGCGTTAGCGAAGCTAGATTCTCATAGCGAGGCGCTTCGAGTTAGCGAAGCGCTGTAATAGCGCCGAAGCCCTATGTGCTATAATGCTGAGCCAAGGACGCTCCGCCTTATCTATAGAAGCAGTCAACTGAGTTCTGAACGAATTAGCTCCTTGGTAATGGCTCAATCTATAGATAGAAAGCCCTATGATGGGAAACTACCACGTTAGGTCTGGAGAGAGATGGGACCGGTTATATAATAGGGGGAGCAGATGCAAGCTTTTTCTTTCAATAGCCGGCCAAATGACTACAGGATCATCGGTCTACTCTACCTCAATTCACCATTTTGAACCTTATACAGAAGGTTTTTCCGTACCAGCTCCTTCTACCTATACCGCAGTTGAAGCACCTAAAGGAGAATTTGGTGTGTTTCTGGTCAGTAATGGAAGCAATCGTCCCTACCGTCGTAAAATAAGAGCACCTGGCTCTGCCCATTCACAAGGACTCGATTCTATGTCCAAACATCACATGCCAGCAGATGTGGTCACCATCATAGGTACTCAAGATATTGTGTCTGGAGAGGTAGATAGATAGGACTACTAGTTGCTCGATCAGGACCCTAGCTTTATTGCGAGCCAAAACCCTTGATTGATTCCCCTGCCCCTTCTATCCTCAGTACTAGAGATGAACGAATTCCATACGCCTGAAATGGAGATCGAAGAATTTTATTTTTTATTTCTGTTGTTGGTGTTGGAATTTCATGAACGCGGAGCCAAAACGAGAACGAGTTCAGTCGAACAGCGTATATAGTATATAGAAGTTGAAGAGCGTTTCTTCGTTTAGAGTCGTTTAAAACGAAACGAGCCACCACAGCTGTATGCACAATGATTGGATTTGTTTGCATACAGCAGCGAAGCGAAGTGCTGCAGCCCCTTTAGAGATAGGGAAGGGCCATTGAAGAAATCGAATCAAAGAATCCACAAAAAAGCGGAACAAAAGAAGCCCATTGAGAAGAAGACAGCCCACAAGAACCTGCAATGGACTATCAAAGGGCGAACTGTCTAAAAAAAAGAAAAATCCAAGTCCACCGCTCACTTACGCACTTCGCTCGCAGCAGAAAAAAAAGAAAAAAATGCAGCTGAAAGCAACGAAGATAGAGCTCTGAAGGTGCCAGGTTACTGCAGTAGAGGACTCTCACTCATGCCAATGGAAGCAGTTTCAAGGGATGAACATGCCCGATCGTTGATCTGCCTTTCTGACCTGCAGACTTGATAAGATTGGATGTTAGAATGGACTAAGGCTTCATCTAGTTATTATTATTTTTTCTCTACATCCGTCTTATTTCACTCAAAGATTTCTGACGGTTGCTTATGATATTCAGGTACTTATGATCCAGTAGGTAGGGATTTTAGGAAAAGAGTGGAATCGCTTTTCTTTGATACTATTCTATTGTTGCGGCTTCTGGTTGTTCATGCTAAACTTTTCTAACACTCTGAGTAGCCCAATGGACAAGGCCTATTTATGAGTTCTTGTCTTGCTCTCGCCACCCCCTGGTCGCCAATGTTTTTCTTTCCTATGACAAAGCTGTATGGTGCATGGAATGCCCCGTATCTCACCTTATAGGTACTAAAGCTTTGCAAAGAAACGAGTCTCACCAGGAAGTCAGAACGAGCAAGTTCTCAAGTTTTAAAACGCTTCTGTCAAAGGCCACTCGAATCTACACTATTATTCGCGTTACCGCGGCTCTTTGAATCACACCTAAACGCGAATGGGCGAGCGAATCCGCTTTGTGATCGACTCTTTGGATCGCGTTAACGCGAATCGGTGAGAAGTCGACTCGGCGATTTTACTACCAAAAAAGAGATGTTCTTTACAAATGGACCCACGTACTTCGACTTTGATCAGGCGGGCGAACCCGGGCGAATGAATCAGCTAATGGGCGGATCGAAGACTGAGGCAGCAACCATGCTGATCCGACCTGAAGACGTCGGATGGACACCGACTGTGTCGACTTCGTCACTGGACTTAACAGTCGTTTATCTGGTTACTCTTGAATCACCTATTGGCTAGTCGACAACAACGACTGTACAACACCCAGAAGTAAGATCCGCCGAACTTAAGTTGCAACTCCACTTCACTTAAGGCAGGATCCCGCTTTGAGAAATCCTCTGTCGGTCCAGATTTGGCAAAAATCTATTGTTCTGAAGACTCAGCCACCATACTCTGGGGTTCCAACCAACCGTCGGTGATTAATGAGCAAAATGGCAAACCGGCGCATACAGAATAAAATTCTTTCTTTTTAATAAATAACTGGGGATTACCTGTGAAACTTGCTTTCTTTTGAACTCGGTCATCTTCAGGTCAAGCAATTCCACCTGTGGGACTAAGCCGTGCACTTACAGGACAGCAACAGGTCTGATGATTGGTTACGGCGATCGTTTTAAGGGTTGTATGTGACAATCCGAGGCTTAGTCTCCACAGCGTGCAGAAATCGGAGTTCGGATTCGTCTAAACTTCAATCTGCCATGGAACTGCTGATTAGAGGGACTTACTTACTTGGATCGATTTGCTAACGACTTGTAACACCGAAGTGCTGCCTTGCAACCCCCCCTCTTTTTTTTCTGATTCCCCTGAGACAAACTGGAATGTGAACATACCAATACCTGTGAGCGAGCGCACCTAACGATTACTTTCGTTAGTAGTGTGAACCAGGACTAGAAACTGGCCCCTGTAAGCCGGGAGTACTGCGAAGGCCCTCCGCAGGGATAGAGGTTGTTCCTCTCGGACCTGACCAATCCGAAAGACAACAGCCTTCAAGTGGCGATTCCACTGAGGAGAGTTTCAGTCTGTGGCTTATCTCAACCCCGCGGAGCCCACCGGGAATCTGTTTTCCCACACACTATGTGGACTAAATCATCCACTGGCGACCTTGCTCCTTTCCGAGTTTAGTCGGACAGTTCATCACCCTGGCCGCAGGTCTTACAGTCAACTTCTACGAAACCCCATTCATACAAGTAGGGGAAAACGCCACTCCCCTATCTGACTGACTGAAAGGGTCAAGCTACTTCATGGGTAGGCCCCCAGCATGGAAGGTTGCCTGCATATAGTTGTGGCCAGAACAACCTTTAGCACTTCGGCCCCCTGGGGGGCCCCTACAACTGGCTCCCCTATTTTCCAACAAGTTGCTGGCGGCTGCCTCTTCCTCTGCTCCTCCGGTTAAAAACTAAATCCCGAACTTCCTTCACTGATGTACTCGATTTGGGTATGGATTTGAATCCAGGACCTGTGGCGGGAATGCCGCCTCTGTACCAACCTATGATTCTGCGGGTACCTTCACCTACGTCTCTGTGTCCCTAGCTCATCCCGCTCGCGCCTCTGTGGGATCAACCCCAACAGCAGGAACTGGAATAGAACGGATTCTTCGACTTGATCAATTCGTACCATGGGTAAACGTGTGCTTCAACGGAGTAGGGTTCCGGGCTAGCTATGGAACAGGCTTGTGAACTAGGGACCCCTTTGCAAGTAATTCTTCATCGATCGGATACGATGGTGCCGGAACGGGTTCTTTAACTGGGCCGATAACTTAGTCCATTGGATCGCCCCTCTCTCTAAAGGCTCTTACGTGATAGGGAGGATCGGGATCTGGAAGATTCGCAACTATGAGCGAATGGGAACTGGATCTGCTATTGCTTATAGGTATGCAATTTCCTAATCTGCGAGATATGGATATTGAACTGGATATGCTCGGACCGCATCTCGGCACATGGAGAATCTGCTAGTGGACCCACTGGGTCAGGCGTTAACCTTTGTGGTGGATCGACGCGACGAGAGCCTAGCCGTGCGGTTGGTGCCACCTCCCGTGTGCTAGCTGTGCCTTCGCCGGATGCTTATTTGCCTACTCTTTCACGGAGCGATGACTAACAGCCGTGGATTCGGTTAGTAGAGACATGCACTTGGCTTGATTCCAACCACGGATGAGGATACATTTCATCCATCTCACCCCACACGGACGGATATGCTTATGTATGCGTAGGCGTATCATATTACGCCTAAGATGCTTGCACAGGGGCTACTATGGAGCTACTACCGCCACGCTAATCTGGTAGAGTAGAGCGGAGGGCTCTTCGGTATGGTGAAGACATCAATAGCTGAATCAGGTGCTCAGATCTGGCACGGGCTACGGATCAATAGCTCAGTCGGGGGATAAGTAAGAATGGTAATAATCCACATTTATACCAGTATATGTACTATATGTACCCATGGATATAGCACTTCGCTCGTTCGTGCAACACCTAGTGAGAATCATAGTGAGAATCCACCTAGTGATAGTCGAACTCATCGCGAAGAAAGACTCATCGTTGTACATTCCACATCCAACTCATCTCATCGTACTAAGGTGCAGTCCCAACCCATCATATGAAGCATGTCCGTAGTTCCATGCCCAGCTGTATCATACTCGACAGGAACCCCGCGCTAAACAGGAACCGGGTCTTGCAGCAGCATAACATGGAGCTTTTTTAGGCTAACCTACACGCCCAAGTAATGAAAGGGCAGCAGGTGCCTGAAACCGTTTCCGTGCGTATCACTAGAGGCCAAAAAAAGGCGGGGGTTCACTGAGTCAAGGCCAACTACTTTATTTGGGGCAGGCGAGGTCAGGCACTAGAAAAAATGGTCTACTTATCCCGCCCTCCCCTAGCTATTCCCATGCGCATAGATGGAGATCTATCTCTATGTATCCCTCTGCCCTGCCAGAACAGCCTTTCCGATATCTGTTCTACGTGCCCGATTGGGACAACTCGTTCGCTTCAAGGAAGCCCGCCTTATCCGGTCTTTGTAACGATGGTGATACCTTGGGCCAGACGGAGAAGGAATGGCTCATCTGGTATGGATAGGAGAGGTTTTTT